ATACTATGGGCAATAGTTTTCTTCTTTGAATCCTATAAGCCTAAAAAAACCAACGAGTCACACACTAAGCATAGCAATTCTCTCAAATGATCAATTGAATTTTTATTTAACCCTATAGAATTATTATTTGTTTGTTTTAATTGAAGAGAAAAAATGAACGACTTTCTTTTTATTTTTTGTTCCGTTACTCAAATAAAAAGAAGAGAGAGGGAAAGGTTTCTTATTTTTTGTCTATAAAAAAATCGAATTGATTATTGTTCCTATTCAGTTCGAACAATAATCAATCGAATTGAAACCCCTTCCCTTTCCTTAGCTTAGAGCATAGAGTAAAAGTGTAAGTAGGTATCTATGCCTCCGAATTTAAACTCTTTCCTTAGCATAGAGTCAAATTGTAAGTAGGTATATATGCCTATCTTTAGCTTTAGGTAGATCTCTTTTAGAATCTCTATCGATTCTTTAAAATCGTCTCTTTTCACACGATTTTTCAGACGGTTTTGGGGATCGAGATCCGTGTTTACAAAATACACAAGAGAATGAATATCGACTGTTTTCAGGAAATAATAAGCCTTGAAAAGTCAGTTTCAATTCTCAATCGGAATTGATAAAAAATCCCATCCTTTTTCGTTGTCCCAATAGTGCTTGCAAGTCAAAAAGCCGAGTTCTATGTACATCTTGTCAAAATCCCTACGTTGAAAATTTGCACGTTTCACAAAGGCTGCAAGATCTGTACTTAATAAATCGTACAATATGTTGATATCTTCGTTCTCTACGGAGGTAGAGACTTTCCCAGTCAACCCTAAGTTCTTAATCGAATTTAGCAAAAAGTCCGAGTGGTTGATCTTAGGAGCCGCGAATGAGAACAAGAACGAGGAGCCGAAAATAGAAGGAAGTAGAAATCTATTTAAATAATAAGATTTTCTATTTCGAAAATAAAGAGTAAGAATGACCGCCGTTTTTGCCATAACTAGAACGTTCTTTCGAATCTTAAGTGTCATTTTAATCCGCTCCCCGGGTCTAAAAATTATAGTTCGATCTCCTATCCAATCGAGGGATAGAATTCAAAAAATAAAAATAAATGATGTTATTTCCATTGTATTGTTTAAATTGTTCAAGGAAAATATCGCATTTTTGATTTCAAATTGACGGGTTAGTGTCAGCTTATCCATGCGGTTATGCACTTAGGAATCCATTTTCGGAAAGATTCTGTCTTTCGTGCTTTCCTGGGTCTTCGAGATCCTTTCAACGATCTCTCTTTCTTAACGATCTTTCTTTCTTGAAGGCATATCTCCATATGCAGTGGATAGATTCCTGTAACCTAGACATAGTTGCTATTTGCTTACTTCAACCTAATTTCTTTCGAAAAGAAAGGGATAATTTCGCAAAAGATTTGGGGAGGTACAACTAACTAACAATTCTTATTTAGTTGTTACGAAATCGATCATAGATCACTTTCCCCTTTGTATTTGAGAGTATTGAATCCCGCCAAATTTTGGATTCCAAAATTTGACATAATTCCAAATTAGACAGAAGTAAGACAATCAAATTTAAAATTAAAAAATAGAAGAAAAATGATGAGTTGTCAAGCGCTTATTATTTACAATTGTTTATAACGAATATAAGATGATAATCTATAAGCCATCAATACGATAGGTCCCGGCTGTTTTGGTTCTCTTTGAGATAGTAATTAATCGTTGGTGTTTTAAGGTCAATGCTCGTCTAAATAAATAATATTTTTACTTGTTGACTAATAAATTGAAGAATAAGAATCATCTTTGTATAAGAAATTTGATCCCCCGATTCAATCGGGGATAAATGTATACGCAAATTTTTTTTTATAATATTTTTTATTTCAAGGGAGAGGTTTCTTATTTCTTATCGCGAAATATCCAAATTTTGATACCTAATAGCCCATAGATAGTTTGAACTGGATAGGAACAATAATCAATTTTAGCTCGAATGGTTTGTAGGGGAACCCGACCCTTTCTGATCCACTCAACACGTGCAATGTCTTTTCCACCGAGCCGCCCTGCAATTTGTACTCGAATTCCTTTTATCTTTGCTTTTTTCGTTTTTTCAACAGCCTCTCTCATTGCTTTTCGAAACGGAACTCTTTCTTTTAATTGTCCGGCTATATATTGTGCAAGAATAATAGGGTTTCCATAAGGTTCTTCAATTCTTGTAGTAGCAACGGTGAGTTTTCGATTTACACAATGCAATTCTTTTTGTAGAAATGCTGCCATTGAACTTTCGTTTAATACTATTGGGAATGCCAGATAGATTCGGACCTTGATTCGATCGATTGTTTTTTGAATCTCTATACGTGTAATTCCCAATAGTTCAGAGTCGATTCTTCTATTTTTTTGTACATTCTTTTGTCTATTTTTTTGTACATTCTTTTGTCTATTTTTTTGTACATTCTTTTGTCTATTTTTTTGTACATAATTTATAATAGAATCTCGTATTTTTTGATCTTCTTCTAGACCTTCGGAATAGTTTTTTGGTTGTGCAAACCAAAGGGAATGATGATCTTGCGTTGTACCCAGTCTGAAACCAAGTGGATTTATTTTTTGTCCCATACTCCCCCACTACTATCCATATTATGATATATCCTATTTGTATCCTTATTTTTCCATCTAGGTTTTTTTAACCGTGTGATAGTCTCTATATATTCATCTAAAGATATATCTTTCACTACAATACTTATATGACAAGTAGGTCTTTTTATCGGATAACTACGTCCTCTAGCTCGAGGTTTAAATTTCTTCACGGCAGTACCCTCGTTGACTTCGGCTTTACTAATTATTAAATTCGTTTTATTCGAACCCATAGTGTAACTAGCATTTGCTCCGGCATAAAAAACGATTTTTAAAATCGGACAAGATGCTTGATAAGGCATGACGTCTAGTATCATAAGTGTTTCTTCGTAAGAACGTCCGCGAATTTGATCAATTACTCTTCGCGCTTTATGAGCGGACATCGATATATGTCCTAAAGCCTGTACTTCTTTTGTTTTTCTTTTCTTTATCATAAAGGTCGTCTCCTATTAATGAATGATAAGTATCTATATTTTGTATTAACGACGAGATCGCTTATCTACTGTCGAATGTTTTTCGAAATTTGAAGTAGGTGCAAATTCTCCCAATTTGTGACCTACCATACCATCTTTTATATAAATGGGTAAATGTTCTTTTCCATTATGGATAGCAATAGTATGGCCGATCATTGCGGGTATAATGGTAGATGCTCGGGACCAAGTTTTTATTATTTCTTTTTCTTCTTTTGTTTTAAGCTTATCAATTTTTCTTAATAAATGAATAGCTACAAAAGGATTTTTTTTTTTTGATCGTGTCACAGCTTCCTCCTTTTTTCTTTTTTAAAGACAAAGAGAGAAATGGAATTTCTCTCCTATTTACGACGGCGACGAAGAATCAAATTATTACTATATTTATTCTTTTTTCTACTTCGTCTTCCAAGTGCAGGATAACCCCAAGGAGTTGTGGGTTTGTTTCTACCTATTGAGGCCTTCCCGGTACCACCCCCATGGGGATGGTCTACAGGGTTCATAACCACTCCTCTTACTACAGGACGTTTACCTAGCCAACGTTTACATCCAGCTCTACCTAAACTTTTCTGGTTCATCCCAAGATTCCCTACTTGTCCGACCGTTGCTGAGCAGTTTTGAGATATCAAGCGGACTTCTCCAGAAGGTAATTTTAATGTGGCAGATTTCCCCTCTTTTGCAATTAGTTTCGCTAGAGTACCTGCTGCTCTAACTAATTGTCCACCCTTTCCAAGCGTGATTTCTATGTTATGTATGGACGTGCCTAAGGGCATAGCGGTCAAAGGTAGAGCATTTCCTATTTTTATAGGAACTCCTGTACCAGAAACTATGGTATTTCCAATTTCAGTCCCTTTGGCATGTAAAATATATCTCTTCTCACCATCCCCATAGTGTATGAGACAAATAGATGCATTTCGATTCGGGTCATATTCTTTGGTTATGATTTTACCATATATGTTTTTTTGATTCCGTCGAAAATCGATTTTACGGTAGAGACGCTTATGACCTCCCCCTCTATGCCCTGCGGTAATGATTCCTCTAGCATTACGACCTTTACTACAACGATGCTGTCCATAGGTCAAATTATTTCGTCGAACGGTTCTATTCCGTGTGCTCGTGTTAGAAGTTTTGTATAAATGTATCACCATGCTCTATTAAGTATTTAGATTTCTCTTTCTAAGAGGTAGAATAGAATAACCCGGTTGAAGGGTAATGATCATACGTCTATAATGCATTATATGCTCCATAATGCGTCCTGTTCTTTTACCCTTTACCGGAAGTCGATGACTATTCATAGCTATTACTTTGACACCAAAGAAGAGTTCGACCCACTGTTTTATTTCTGTCCTAGTTAATCCTGATTCGACATTAAAAGTATATTGATTTTTCTCGAATAACTGAATACTTTTGTTTGTAAATACTGCATATTTGATTCCATCCATGGTACATTGCTCCTTTACTATTTTTTGATTTGAATTTACATAGAATAATAGGCTTCCATAGGTTCTAGATTCTGTCTATTATATTATATTTATTTCTATATAGCTATTATATAGAATCAATATTATTGAATAATATTGACGGTGGATCATGCACTTGAGAACTCGACGTCTTTGTATTATTAAAAAAAGAATATACTAATAATTTTTGATAAAATAAATAGTAAGATATATCTTGGATGCTGCAAATAATTAATAATCGTGAAAATGAAAGACAAAGTAATGAAGTCGGGGAGCAATAACCTCTTGTTCTATAGAACTTAGAAGAGCGCATTGCTCCTTTACTTTATTACCCCTTTTGTATTACGATTCTAGTAGTCTTGTATTTACATTTTTGCGTTTTGTATTTATTTTTAATTTATATACCTTTTGCAAATTATGTTGTAGATATACAGGGGAGATCTAGGGTGGATCATGCACTTGAGAATTCCACTAAGTTGAGAATGGATAAAGAAGAATGTGCGTAGTATTGAATGACTTGACAATTTGGAATCCGCCTTGTCTACAAACAAGAAAACTATAAGTAATACAGATCAAGTAAGTCAGCAATATTCATTGCAATATTTTTAATAAAATACCAATAGTATACAGAGCCGATTTCAACAGATATAGTAGAGGGTCCCATTAGTATGCATCCAGTAGGAATTGAACCTACGAACTCTCCAATTATGAGTTGGGCGCTTTAACCATTCAGCCATGGATGCTTAGTGGAGATCCTTATACATAGTGAATAACCAAATTCCAATTAAAATGAAATTTGTAGTCTAAATCAATCTAATTAACATAACATTGGTTTTTATTTTATTTTGATTTTTTTAGTATTTTGGAGGTAGAAATGCTAAAAGGGCATCAATTAAAATAAACATTCTGGATTTTCGAATTGAGAGAGATATTGAACGAGATCAAAAATTGTCATTATGTATCAGAGTCATGGATCGAATTCAATTTAGTGGGATCTTTCATTTACGTTCTTTTATCAAGAAAGTTTTACAAAACCCTTTGACGCCCGAATTTGGAGTATCCTACTTTCATGCAATTCACAAGGTTCAACAAACAATTGATATTTCGGTGGAATACTTTTTGTAGTATTGTTCGTTATTTATCCTATTAATATTAACTAAGATTAACAATCGAAATATGGTCGAAAGAAAAAATCTCTATTTGACTGGTTTCTTTGTAATTGTTCTATATCTATTAGATGAAATATGTGAGTTTGGCGTTGACATGCTATTGAGTGGTAATGAAGGTACGCTGATGGTTTCAAATCAATAAGTTTGCATAACAAATATTGGAATATGCTTCTGAATAATCTTCTCATCGATATCCGCGATTTTATAAGCGCCATACCAAATCGCATCAAGGGAATCATTTTTTCGAGAAATACAAGACATCTAAGTCATGCAAGTAAAGAGATCTATTCATTGAAATTGACGACATAGACTTCTTGATAGAGTTCTCCACTCCCACGACAGAAAAAAGGATTGATTCATTTTTATTGAGTCTGACTCATATTGATCATTTCTCAAACAATGATTCTGGTTTTCAAATGCTGGAACAATCGGTAGCAAGTTACTTACGATACTTAGTTGACATTCATAGAAAGTCGCTAATGAATTATGGGAAGTATGAGTTCAATAGATCCTCTTTAGTAGAAAGGCAGATATCCCTTGCTCATTAGGAGACAATCATTTATTCAAAAACCTTGTGTCGGGCTAATCCGTTTTGATTTACCATCTCTTGAAAAACCAAAACCTTTTTCGCTCCGCTTAGCCTTATACCCCTCATACGGGTATTTTAGTGATAGATTCTTCTCTTCTAGAGGAACTGGACGATTCTATTTAGTCAAATCCTCGGCGACAAACTCCTGTCTTTCTTTCATTAGGTTATTTGTGAACATCCTCCAGGATCCCAGAGATTTATTTATGATGCTAGTATTGATGAGGGGACTGAGCACATAGATCCTGAGATTCCTTATGTTATGTTGATCCGATCCTGCTGAGGGTGCTCGCCAGATTGTTGAAAAGGAACGATCTAGCTGATCTTGACCTTCTTGAGACGGAGCTGGAGTAGCTAGCTTGATTTATGGTAGAGGGATAGACTATGGAGATGATTACGATCTCGAAAATGGATCGATTTGATATCAATCTTCAATTCGAATTAGCAAAAGCAATCTCTCCTGAGTCTCCTTAAATAATCTGGATTTCAAACATTCATGATCTGTGTGTGAGGAAGTCGATCGAAGGACTTCTTACCCCTCGGTATATTAACGAACCATCTCTCCAGGAATTGAGAAAGTCGAAATATTCTTGTTATTATTCTTTCGACTTATCTTCCTGACAAAGTGGATCCCACTCTAATAGCTTCGAATAAATTCAATACGTGCATTAAGACACGAAGGCCTGTTATTCTACAACAACAAAAGTACTTTTTTACTTTCACTCTTGCATCGACTAGGGACTTGGAAAAGACGATTTCCATACTAACAGAGTCAGGTCCATAATATCATGGGTTGCGGTACACGAGATCTTCTAGCACTTACCGCTGAGGCCCTATCATCAATCAATTTCGATTAATATTCCACAAAAAATTTTTAGAGACTAATACAATTCGATTCGCTCTTCATAGACAAACTTTGGATTTGCAAGCCTGTGTAAGTCGGTGTGATGGGGTCCTTTTCGATCCGAGCTGCTGCACAAAGTATACTTATAAGTAATGGCTTCATAGAACTTATATTTATCTTATCTATATCGGATGAAATTAAATTATGTTAGGCAGTGGAGCCTTAATGTGGTTAAATGGTACTTCGAACTTGGAACGAACATGAAGCAATTAACGATACTTCTTTATCTTTTGAGTTGTTCTACCGGATCGGTCGTTCAAGATCTTTTTGGACTCGAGAAAAAAATGGGATCTCTCTTATGGTGGTAGACTCGGTAAGAA